ATTGGATTCCCGAATTTGTTAATAGAAGGACGAACACGAGGAATTGAAGAATTACAGATAAATGTGCAAAAAGAGTTTCATTTTTCGAATCGCAGACTCAAGATTGCTATCACAAGAGTTGAAAAACCTTATGAACAAGCAAATATTCTTGCAGAATATATAGCTTTACAATTAAAAAATAGAGTTTCGTTTCGAAAGGCAATGAAAAAGGCTATTGAATTAACTGAACAAACGGATACAAAAGGAATTCAAGTGCAAATTGCAGGGCGTATCGACGGAAAAGAAATTGCACGTGTTGAATGGATCAGAGAAGGGAGAGTTCCCCTACAAACAATTCGCGCTAAAATTGATCATTGTTCCTATACAATTCGAACTATCTATGGAGTATTAGGCATAAAAATTTGGATATTTGTAGACTAGGAATAATGGACTTTTATTTGTTTTACTATTCTGGCTAATGTATAGTGATAGAACAAAAAATGACATTTCATTCTTTTTCTATTAAAAAAAAGAGCAATTCTAATTCTATAGGGTTGAATAAAAATTCGATTAACCATTTTTTGTTAGAATTGCTATGCTTAGTGTGTGACTCGTTAATTTTTTCTTTAACTTAAAAGTCAGTTTAGAGTTGGAATTCCGAAAAATATAGACTGAACTCTACTATGAACTTAATAACCATATAAATAAGAAATAAGCAACTTATTGCTTCGTATTATCGAGATCCCAAGAAAGAGTCACTATATGACTGAATCAATCATATAGTTGTAGCAACTGCAATTTTTCCCATAAGAAAAAATCTTATTATGGGTTGTGAAGCAAAAGTAAGGGGATGTGGATAAATGGAAAGATGATAGAAAGAGAGAACAAAAATACTAATGATATATGATTCCAAGTATGTATGGTCTATGAATCATGTCATATAAGGGCAATGTGATAAAGCATCAATACTGAATATAAAATAAAAATAAGAAATAGTATAAAAAAATTAAGTATAAAATAATAAAGAGCCTGGAGTTAATAGAAACTGAGAAGATTAACCGGGGACCAAATTTTGTTGAGAGCTCCGTTGCAGAATTCAGACCTAGGCATTAATGGAGAAGCTATAGGAACGGTGAAACTTGTGACTGCATAGATTCTATTGAAAACGAATGCTAATGATTCATTGAGCGGGATGGCGGAACGAACCAAAAACAAATTGATTTATTTTGAGAAGTCATGGATTGAAACTACGAATGAAGCAGAAAAGAGTCAATATTCGCTCGCGAAACCCTTGTTTATTGATTACCATATTTTCTTTTTTATTTGGCGTAATTCAATAGGGATAAAAAAAAAGAAAGAATGATTTGGTATAATATAAATAAAAAAAAAAAGCATTATCCATATTTACAGATAAATATATATGTCTAGCTTTGTATCTTGATTATATATACAGTTCAATAAATTAAATATCAAAGACATTACTTAGTTTAGTGGTTTAGTGCATTATTTATTAGAAATATGTAATATTATTGAATCATTTCATTCGCGAGGAGCTGGATGAGAAGAAACTCTCATGTCCGGTTCTGCAGTAGAGATGGAATCAAGAAATGACCATCAACTATAACCCCAAAAGAACCAGATTTCGTAAACAACATAGAGGAAGAATGAGGGGAATATCTTGTCGAGGCAATCAGATTAGTTTTGGTAGATATGCTCTTCAGGCACTTGAACCCGCTTGGATCACAGCTAGACAAATAGAAGCAGGGCGAAGAGCAATGACACGATACGCGCGTCGTGGTGGAAAAATATGGGTACGTATATTTCCCGACAAACCTGTTACGGTAAGACCTACGGAAACACGTATGGGTTCAGGAAAGGGATCTCCCGAATATTGGGTATCCGTTGTTAAACCGGGTCGAATACTTTATGAAATGAGCGGAGTATCCGAAACTGTAGCTAGGACCGCTATTTCAATAGCTGCGTCCAAAATGCCTATACGAACTCAATTTGTTATTACAGGATAGGGGTATAGAACTAAACAAAAATAAAAGGGTTATTTCATTATATTGAGGATGAAAAAACAAACAACCACAGATTTCTTTATTTCTGGAAAGACAATATTTCTTTTTTTCCTTCATTCCTTGCATTGACATTCTTTGCATTGAAATAACAGATAAAAAAAAAAAAATGATATGATTCAACCCCAAACCCTTTTGAATGTAGCAGATAACAGCGGGGCTCGAAAATTGATGTGTATTCGAATCATAGGGACAGGGAATCCCCGATATGCTCATATTGGTGACGTTATTGTTGCTGTAATCAAAGAAGCAGTACCCAATATGCCTCTAGAAAGATCAGAAGTAATTAGAGCTGTAATTGTACGTACATGTAAAGAACTCAAACGTAACAACGGTATCATAATACGATATGATGACAATGCAGCAGTTGTCATTGATCAAGAAGGAAATCCAAAAGGAACTCGAGTTTTTGGTGCGATTCCTCGGGAATTGAGACAGTTTAATTTTACTAAAATAGTTTCATTAGCTCCCGAGGTATTATAAATACTAGTAGATAAACTTATAATAGTTTCGGGTATCAAAAATAGAACAATTAATTATTAGTGGATTAGGTCTCACGCATATACTTTAAATAAAAAAAAATAAAACAAAGAAAAAACATGTTGATTATATCAAAATTAGGAGACACCAATAATTCTAGTTCGTCATGGGTAGAGATACTATTGCCAATATAATAACTTCTATAAGAAATGCTGACATGGATAAAAAAGGAACGGTTCGAATAGCATCCACTAATATCACCGAAAACATTGTTAAAATACTTCTACGAGAAGGTTTTATTGAAAACGTTCGAAAACATCAGGAAAATCAGAGATTTTTCTTGGTTTCAACCCTACGACATAGAAGGACTAGCAAAGGAGTATATAGAACTATTTTAAAACGTATCAGCCGACCCGGTCTACGAATCTATTCCAACTATCAACGAATTCCTAAGATTTTAGGTGGAATAGGGATTGTAATTCTTTCTACTTCTCAAGGTATAATGACAGATCGAGAAGCTCGACTAAAAAAAATTGGAGGAGAAATCTTGTGTTATATATGGTGATCCTCTTCCGATATCCTAATTTGAGCTCTAAATTCCCATTTGTGAAATAGGGGAAAAGTAAGTTATATAACTCTTCTCCATTAGTTGATACTTTAAAGGGGTTACCTGGAATGAAAGAACAAAAATTGATTCATGAAGGTGTAATTATTGAATCACTTCCCAATGGTATGTTCCGGGTACGTTTAGATAATGAAGATTTAATTCTAGGTTATGTTTCAGGAAGGATACGGCGCAGTTTTATACGGATACTACCTGGAGATAGAGTCAAAATCGAAGTAAGTCGTTATGATTCAACCAAGGGACGTATAATTTATAGACTTCGTAACAAGGATTCAAACGATTAAGTGATTTTTTAAAACATTCCTTTCGTGGGTAGGGTACGGTATACAATTCGAAGTTCAAAAATTCAAGAGACTCATTTTCTTCCAAGGAATAGATTCAGGGGTAAAGGAATGATAAATATGAAAATAAGGGCTTCCGTTCGTAAAATTTGTGAGAAATGTCGACTGATTCGTAGGCGTGGACGAATTATGGTGATTTGTTCCAATCCGAGACATAAACAGAGACAAGGGTAATCCTTAAAAAAAAAAAGGACTTTCTTTCTAATCCCTGTATTGTATAAGATAAGGGATCCGTTTTAACATGAAATGGATATCTCCGTATATTTACATATATTTCTGACTCATTATTATGAGATAATAAAATATGACAAAATCTATACCAAGAATTGGTTCCCGTAGGAATGGACGTATTGGTTCACGCAAGAATACACGTAGAATACCAAAAGGAGTTATTCATGTTCAAGCGAGTTTCAATAATACCATTGTAACTGTTTCAGATGTACGTGGTCAGGTGGTTTCTTGGGCCTCCGCGGGTACTTCTGGATTCAAAGGCACAAGAAGAGGAACACCCTATGCTGCTCAAGCTGCAGCAGTAAACGCTATTCGTACAATAATTGATCAGGATATGCAACGAGCAGAAGTTATGATAAAGGGTGCTGGTTTCGGAAGAGATGCAGCATTACGAGCCATTCGTAGAAGTGGTATACTATTAAGTTTCGTACGTGATGTAACACCTATGCCACATAATGGATGTCGACCTCCTCAAAAAAGACGTGTGTAGAAATAAGAATTAAACAACTATCAAGAGAAATAAATGATTCAATGATCTGATCAAATTAGAATATTAGTATGGTTCGAGAGGAAATAGCAGAATCCACTCGAACACTACAGTGGAAGTGTGTTGAATCACGAGTAGACAGTAAGCGTCTTTATTATGGACGTTTCATTCTGTCCCCGCTTATGAAAGGACAAGCAGATACTATAGGTATCTCCATGCGAAGGGCTTTACTTGGAGAAATAGAAGGAACATGTATCACACGTGCAAAATCTGAGAAGGTACCACATGAATATTCTACAGTAGTAGGTATTGAAGAATCAGTACATGAAATTTTATTAAATTTGAAAGAAATTGTATTGAGAAGTAATCTCTATGAAATTAGAGACGCATCCATTTGTGTTAGAGGTCCTAGGTACGTAACTGCTCAAGATATCATCTCACCACCTTACGTGGAAATAGTTGATACGACACAGTATATAGCTAACCTGACAGAACCGATTGATTTGTGCATTGAATTACAAATCAAGAGAGATCGCGGATATCGTATGAAACCCATAACTAATTCTCAAGATGGAAGTTATCCTATAGATGCTGTATTCATGCCTGTTCGAAATGCAAATCATAGTATTCATTCTTATGGTAATGGGAATGAAAAACAAGAAATACTTTTTCTAGAAATATGGACAAATGGAAGTTTAACTCCTAAAGAAGCACTTTATGAAGCTTCTCGTAATTTAATTGATCTATTTGTTCCTTTTCTCCATGCAGAGGAAACAGAC